CGTTCATAGTGTAAGACTTATCTGATCTTTTCAATTGTTAGAATTTTTTTTGTAATGAATAAATCATGAATTTTTCTAGGAGATCTCATCGAAAACTTACAGCAGCTTGCCAAACAAAGGCTAAGAGAAAAAAGAGAAGAGGTATTACTGGCATAAAATCTACGATTGGATTCAAAAAAGCATAGGCCTCGGGCAATTTGGCGAATAAAAAACTACTCGAAAAAAGGGCAGAATTAACACAGATACAGATCAAATTAAAGATATTAAGCATAACAAAATTTTGTTCTTGGAGATAATTTTGATTGAGTTATTAATATGTTTTTTGATATAAGGAAAAAAATGAAGAAAGGAAAATAAGGCAGACTAAACAATACTTCTTTGAACTCACCCAATCAAAAGCCTTCAATTCTTACAAGAGAATAGAAGAAATCATACTTTCATACAATATCTTAATTGAATTATATGTAATGATCAATAAATTCGGTTTAATTCTCTATCCATACGTGCCAAAATCCTAGCAAGAATCTAATCTATTCCATAGCTATTTGGAACTGGAATTGACGAACAAGGAATACCCATATTAGTGTTTAGTAGTTTCAAATAGAAATCTAAATGGGGCGTGGCCAAGTGGTAAGGCAACGGGTTTTGGTCCCGCTATTCGGAGGTTCGAATCCTTCCGTCCCAGAGCATACTTATATATCAGAATAACGATATCCGAATCTAAATTGCTCTTTTTTTTTTTAACAACCTTCTTTCTAAGAGTCAAATATTGGAGAAAATGTGATTCTTGCTTTTGATTTTTAATGATTTCTTAAGATTTAAGATTGGCACTCGAAGAACTGTCAGATTGGCGAATCTATTCTATCGAGTTATTTGAAGATGCAAGGTAGATTCAAAAAGATTAGTTTATTTGTGTTATTTATAATATTCGTGATATTATTATTAATGATATTCTTAATTTCTTATTAATTAGAATAGAAAAGCTTAATTAGAATAGAAAAGTATAATAAAAGTTTTAAAAAAGAAAAATATATTGCATTCATACAATACAATATGGGTTAATTTGAATTCTTATTGAGGCTTTTTCTTCCTAAATTATCTATTTATTTCATACAGAAGGAAATTCATTTCATATAGAAGGAAGAAGTATAGATAGATTACTATGTATCGACTGAACCAATGACTATTCATGATTCCATAATTGAATCAATGTTCCAAACTAGAGGAATGTTATGGTAAAACTTCGTTTGAAACGATGTGGTAGAAAGCAACGTGCGACTTGAAGGACATGATCGGCTGTGGATGTCAAAACCCACCACTTTCCATTATGTAGAAATGAAGGTGCTTTTGGCTCGACATCCTTTGTTCTGTTCTATTATAATCCGTTTTTTTGTTGGGTTGGAATGTAAATAGTACAGGATGGAGCTCGAAGAGAAACATCCATTTTTCAGGGGCAAGGATCTAGGGTTAGTTAATGGAAATCAATAAGTTGGAACAACTTCGTAAGTCTATTTTTGATATAGAAATCGAAAGGCTCCGATTCAAACTATTTTCAAATCAAAAAGAAAAATTGTTGGAATTGGGAAAACTCTTTCGATCAAAAGTGTATCATGCGGGAATTAATTGTTCATATGATTCTTTGATAGAAAGAAAAAAAGAGAGAAAAAGGGGCATGTTGCTGCCATTTTTCAAATGATTAAATATCGCCGAAGTAATGTCTAAACCCAATGATTCAAGGCAAAGATGAAGGATCCTAGAACAAGGAAATACCCTTTTCAATTGTCTCAACAACTAGATCAAAATGAAGAATCGAAATAGATTCTAAACGAGACAAAAAAAAGGGTTAGAGACCACTCAATAAAAGAATGCCTAAGGATTTTTTTTTTTTGAGCATTTTGAGAGTTATTTGACTTGAGTTATGAGAGTACGAATGCTTTTTTCTTCTTTTTTTTCGAAAAAAGACGGGTTTAAATGTCTAATTGATTTGCTGGGTTTATGGATCTTTTTGACATTCTAATTCCATACAATATAATTCCATACATAGACATAACTTTTAATCATTTTTGTTCTCGAGCCGTACGAGGAGAAAACTTCTTATACGTTTCTAGGGGGGGTATTATTTAACTACATCTATCCCAATGAGCCGTTTATCGAATCGTTGCAATTGATGTTCGATCCCGAAGAGAGGGAAGAGATCTTCGAAAAGTGGGTTTTTATGATCCGATAAATAATCAAACCTATTTAAATGTTCCCGCTATTCTCTATTTCCTTGAAAAAGGAGCTCAACCCACAGGAACTGTTCATGATATTTTAAAGAAGGCGGGGGTTTTTACGGAACTTAGTCTTAATCAAACAAAATTCAATTAATGAAATACAAAAAAGAGGGTGTGGATGACTCATATCTAGCTTTGTATAAATTTTTCTTTATTATTTCCTCCCCCCTCTTTTGTTCTATTCATACTTTTTTATTTATTGTTCGTATTTCTTATTGCTTTGCTACTATAGACTATTGCTACTATAGAATACCATAACAACAAAACCTAAATTTATTGAGCTAATTTTATTGATATAAAATATAGAGAAAAAGGATCAATTGAATAAATGAAGTAATTGCATTTTAAAAAATAACATAAAATAAGATATAAAAAACAGATAAAATAACATATAAAAATAAAAATAAAAAATATTAATAATAATTAATAATAAAAAAAAAAATTGACTTAATTCTTTTTTTCATTGTATTTTTTATAGTCTTTTTTATATTCTTTATTCTTTTCTCAACATTTAGATTCAAAATTTACAATCATATTGACAACAGCGTATCGAACAAATATAATTCGATCGTAAATAAATAGATCTATTTATCCCCGCCCACAAGTTTGGCACTTCACTTCATTGAAATAATGGGTTCTTTCTTTGAATTTGTTGTGATACAAGAAGTTTTTTTATTGTAATTGTATTGAATATTGAAACAAAAAAAAATGGATAACAATGGAATGAATAAGACGGGGGGCGGTCCACAAATTTTCACTTATTCTATTTCGATTTCTATGTTTTTATCTGAGAATTTCGTGTATTATAATCTAATCTGAACATTGAATGTTCAGATTAGATTATAATTTTGATTTTATTCAAATTTTTGCTAATTTCGTGTTTTGATTGCCTCGTACAATTCCATTTTTTTTTTTATTCCGATTGTATTTACGTATTATAATTTTTTTCGGGTTGCTAACTCAACGGTAGAGTACTCGGCTTTTAAGTGCGACTAGCATCTTTTACACATTTGTATGAAGAAAGGGATTCGTTCATACCATTGGTAGAGTTTGTAAGACCACGACTGATCCTGAAAGGAGTGGATGGAAAAAAGAGCATGTCGTATCAATGGAGAATTCTAAGAATCCATTTTTTTCCGGATCAGTCCAAAAAAAATCGTCTTTGAATTTTTGGTGCGGAACAAAAAAAATTAATTGAATTCAAAGTTGGGTCGAGTGAATAAATGGATAGAGCTCTACGGCCCCAATTATAGGGAAACAAAAAGTAACGAGCTTCTGTTCTCAATTTGAATGATTACCCGATCTAATTAAACGTTAAAAATAAATTAGTACCTAATGTGGTAAAGGTTTTTCTCATGAGTAAATTATCGATTTTTTTATGAGTCCTAATTATTAGTTATTCCCTTTATGGGTTAGACATGAATGTGTAGAAGAAGCAGTATATTGATAAAGAAAAGATATTTTTTTTTTTCCAAAATCAAAAGAGCGATTCGGTTGAAAAAATAAAGGATTTCTAACCATCTTCTTATCCTATAACGAACATAAATCAATTAGATGGCAAAAGATAGGATAGAGAATCCGTTGATGAATCTACCTGTCTCCGAGGTATCTATTCTTTTCTTACTATAATACCTTGTTTTGACTGTATCGCACTATGTATCATTTGATAACCGAATAGATCCCCTATCTTTGGTTCAAATCGAATTTGAAATGGAGGAGTTTCGAGTATATTTAGAACTAAATAGATCTCGCCGACATGATTTCCTATACCCACTTATTTTTCGGGAGTATATTTATGCACTTGCTCATGATCATGGTTTCAATAAATCGATGATTTTTTTGGAAAATCAGGATTATGGTAATAAATTCAGTTCACTAATTGTGAAACGTTTAATTATTCGAATGGATCAACAGGATCATTTGATTATTTCTGCTAATGATTCCAACCAAAATCCATTTTTTGGTCACAACAATAATTTGTATTCTCAAATGATATCGGCGGGATTTGCAGTCATTGTGGAAATTCCATTTTCCTTACGATTAGTATCTTACTCACAAGGGGAAGAAGTCGCAAAATCTCATAATTTACAATCAATTCATTCAATATTTCCTTTTTTAGAGGACAAATTCTCACATTTAAATTATGTGTTAGATGTACTAATACCTTACCCCATCCATCTAGAAATCTTGGTTCAAGCCCTTCGCTACTGGGTAAAAGATGCTTCTTCTTTGCATTTATTACGTTTCTCTCTCTACGAGTATTGTAATTTGAAGAGTTTTCTTACTCCAAAGAAATCTATTTTGATTTTTAATGCAAGATTATTCTTGTTCCTATATAATTCTCATGTATGTGAATACGAATCCATTTTCCTTTTTCTCCGTAACCAATCTTCTCATTTACGAGCAACATATTCTGGAGTCTTTCTTGAACGCATTTATTTCTATGGAAAAATAGAGTATCTTGTAGAAGTCTTTTATAATGATTTTCAGAACAACCTATGGTTGTTCAAAGACCCTTTCATACATTTTATTAGGTATCAAGGAAAGGCAATTCTGGCCTCAAAAGATACGTCTCTTCTGATGAATAAGTGGAAATATTACTTTGTCGATTTATGGCAATATTATTTTTACATGTGGTCTCAATCAGGAAGAGTCCGTAGAAATCAATTATCTAAATATTCTCTCGACTTTCTGGGCTATCTTTCAAGTGTGCGATTAAATCCTTCA